GCCCATAGATAAAAAACCTACTTTTTTACGATTACGGGGTTTATTGGAATATGAAATCCAACCCTGGAAATACAGAATCCCAATTTTTTTTACTACCCGGAGCTTCGATACATTTCGAAATCGAGAGATGTCTACCGGGGGAGGTTCTATCAGACAACAATTAGCCAATCTAGATTTACGAATTATTATAGACTATTCATTGGTAGAATGGAAAGAATTGGAGGAAGAGGAACCCACAGGGAATGAATGGGAAGATCGAAAAGTTGGAAGAAGAAAAGATTTTTTGCTTAGACGCATGGAATTGGCTAAGCATTTTATTCGAACAAATATAGAACCAAAATGGATGGTTTTGTGTCTATTACCAGTTCTTCCTCCTGAGTTGAGACCAATCTATCATATAGATGAGGATAAACTAGTGACCTCGGATATTAATGAAATCTATAGAAGAATTATCTATCGGAATAATACTCTTACAGATCTATTAACAACAAGTATAGCTACGCCAGAAGAATTAATAATATCTCAGGAAAAATTGCTACAAGAAGCCGTGGACGCACTTCTTGATAATGGAATCTGCGGACAACCAATGAGGGATGATCATAATAGAGTTTACAAGTCGCTTTCAGATGTAATTGAAGGCAAAGAAGGAAGAGTTCGCGAGACTCTGCTTGGTAAACGGGTCGATTATTCAGGGCGGTCCGTGATTGTCGTGGGCCCTTCACTTTCATTACATCGATGTGGATTGCCTCGCGAAATAGCAATAGAACTTTTCCAGGCATTTGTAATTCGTGACCTAATTAGAAAACATCTTGCTTCGAACATAGGAGTTGCTAAGAGTCAAATTCGGAAAAAAAAACCGATTGTATGGGAAATACTTCAGGAAATTCTGGATGACCATCCTGTATTGCTGAATAGAGCGCCTACTCTGCATAGATTAGGCATACAGGCATTCCTCCCCGTTTTAGTGGAAGGACGCGCTATTTGTTTACATCCATTAGTTTGTAAGGGCTTCAATGCAGACTTTGACGGGGATCAAATGGCTGTTCATGTGCCTTTATCTTTGGAGGCTCAAGCAGAGGCACGTTTACTTATGTTTTCTCATATGAATCTTTTGTCTCCAACTATTGGGGATCCCATTTCGGCACCAACTCAAGATATGCTTAGTGGACTCTATGTCTTAACGAGTGGAAATCGTCGGGGTATTTGTGTAAATAGGTATAATCCATGTAATCGTAGAAACTATCAAAATGAAGATAATAACTATAAGTATACAAAAAAAAAAGAACCCTTTTTTTGTAATCCCTATGATGCAATTGGAGCTTATCGGCAAAAACGAATCAATTTAGGTAGTCCTTTGTGGCTGCGGTGGCGACTAGATCAACGCGTTATTGCTGCAAGAGAAGTTCCCATCGAAATTCACTATGAATCTGTGGGGACCTATTATGAGATTTATGGACACTATCTAATAGTACGAAGTATAAAAAAAGAAATTCTTTATATATATATTCGAACCACTCTTGGTCATATTTCTCTTTATCGAGAAATAGAAGAAGCCATACAGGGGTTTTGGCAGGGCTGTTGTAATTCTATGCTACCAACGGGAATTCGAGTCTCTCCGGGTTAACTAGGACCATAATTGCGGAATTTCTACGTGAATCAAGATCTAGAAAAGGAAGTTTTCCAATCACTGACTCAAGCCCATTGTCAAATTCTACTCAGCGCAATATGGAGGTACTGATGGCAGAACGGCCCACTCAGGTCTTTCACAATAAAGTGATAGACGGAACTGCCATGAAACGACTTATTAGTCGATTTATTGATCACTATGGAATAGGATATACATCACATATCCTGGATCAAGTAAAGACTCTGGGTTTCCGACAAGCTACCGCCGCATCCATTTCATTAGGAATTGATGATCTTTTAACAATACCTTCTAAAAGATGGCTAGTTCAAGACGCTGAACAACAAAGTTTTATTTTGGAAAAACACCATCATTATGGGAATGTACACGCGGTAGAAAAATTACGTCAATCGATCGAAATATGGTATGCCACAAGTGAATATTTGCGACAAGAAATGAATCCTAATTTTCGGATGACCGATCCTTTTAATCCAGTCCATATAATGTCTTTTTCGGGAGCCAGAGGAAATGCTTCTCAGGTACATCAATTAGTAGGTATGAGAGGATTAATGTCGGATCCCCAAGGGCAAATGATTGATTTACCCATCCAAAGCAATTTACGCGAAGGACTCTCTTTAACAGAATACATTATTTCTTGCTACGGAGCCCGTAAAGGGGTTGTGGATACCGCTATCCGAACCTCAGATGCAGGATATCTCACGCGCAGACTTGTTGAAGTAGTTCAACACATTGTTGTACGTCGAACAGATTGTGGCACCGTTCGAGGTATTTCTGTAAGTCCTCGAAATGGAATGATGGCGGACAGGATTTTTATCCAAACATTAATTGGCCGTGTATTAGCAGATGATATATATATAGGTTCGCGATGTATTGCTACTAGAAATCAAGATATTGGGGTTGGACTTGTCAGTAGATTCATAACTTTTAGAGCACAACCAATCTCTATTCGAACCCCCTTTACTTGTAGGAGTACATCTTGGATTTGTCAATTATGTTATGGCCGGAGTCCAGCTCATGACGACCTGGTCGAATTGGGAGAAGCCGTAGGTATTATTGCAGGTCAATCTATTGGAGAACCGGGCACTCAATTAACATTAAGAACTTTTCATACCGGCGGAGTATTCACAGGGGGTACTGCAGAACATGTGCGAGCCCCTTCTAATGGAAAAATAAAATTCAACGAGGATTTGGTTCATCCGACACGTACACGTCATGGACATCCTGCTTTTCTATGTTCTAGAGACTTGTATGTAACTATTGAGAGTGAAGATATTATACACAATGTGTGTATTCCGCCCAAAAGTTTTCTTTTAGTTCAAAACGATCAATATGTAGAATCAGAACAAGTGATTGCTGAGATTCGTGCGAGAACATCCACTTTGAATTTGAAAGAGAAGGTTCGAAAACATATTTATTCTGACTCAGAGGGCGAAATGCACTGGAATACTGATGTGTACCATGCACCTGAATTTACATATGGTAATATTCATCTCTTACCAAAAACAAGTCATTTATGGATATTATTAGGGGAGCCCTGGAGATACAGTCTAGGCCCCTGTTCGATCCACAAGGATCAAGATCAAATGAACGCTTATTCTCTTTCTGTCAAGCCAAGATATATTGCTAACCCCTCAGTAACTAATAATCAAGTTAATCAAGTGAGACACAAATTTTTTAGTTCGTATTTTTCTGGTAAAAATCAAACAGGAGATAGGATTCCTGATTATTCAGAACTTAATCGAATGACATGTACGGGTCGTTATAATCTCAGATATCCGGCCATTCTCGACGGCAATTCTGATTTATTGGCAAAGAGGCGAAGAAATAGATTCATCATTCCACTCGAATCGATTCAAGAAGGCGAGAACCAACTAATACCTTCTTCAGGTATCTCAATGGAAATCCCCAGAAATGGTATTCTCCGTAGAAATAGTATTCTTGCTTATTTCGATGATCCTCGATATATAAGAAAGAGCTCAGGACTTACTAAATATGAGACTAGAGAACTGAATTCAATCGTCAACGAAGAGGATTTGATTGAGTATCGAGGAGTCAAGGTTTTTTGGCCAAAATACCAAAAGGAAGTAAATCCATTTTTTTTTATTCCCGTGGAAGTCCACATTTTGGCCGAATCTTCTTCCATAATGGTACGGCACAATAGTATTATTGGGGCAGATACACAAATCACTTTAAATAGAAGAAGTCGGGTAGGCGGATTGGTCCGAGTGAAGAAAAAAGCAGAAAAAATAAAACTGATAATCTTTTCTGGAGATATCCATTTTCCTGGAAAGACAAATAAGGCATTCCGATTGATACCACCAGGAGGGGGAAAACCAAATTCCAAAGAATACAAAAAATTGAAAAATTGGCTTTATATCCAACGAATGAAACTTTCCAGGTATGAAAAAAAGTATTTTGTTTTGGTTCAACCTGTAGTCCCATATAAAAAAACGGATGGTATAAATTTAGGAAGACTTTTCCCGCCGGATCTCTTGCAGGAAAGTGATAATCTACAACTTCGAGTTGTCAATTATATCCTTTATTACGACCCAATTCTTGAAATTTGGGACACAAGTATTCAATTAGTTCGGACTTCTTTAGTGTTGAATTGGGACCAAGACAAAAAGATCGAAAAGGCCTGTGCTTCCTTTGTTGAAATAAGGACAAATGGTTTGCTTAGATATTTTCTAAGAATCGACTTAGCGAAGTCACCTATTTCTTATACCGGAAAAAGGAACGATCTGTCGGGTTCAGGATTGATCTCTGAGAAGGGATCAGATCGCGCTAATGTCAATCCGTTTTCTTCCATTTATTCCTATTCCGAGGCAAGGATTCAAGAATCCCTTAATCCAAATCAAGGAACTATCCATACGTTGTTGAATCAAAATAAGGAATCTCAACCTTTGATAATTTTGTCATCATCCAATTGTTTTCGAATAGGCCCATTCAACGATGTAAAATCTCCCAATGTGATAAAGGAATCAATCAAAAAGAACCCCCTAATTCCAATTAGTAATTCCTTGGGCCCGTTAGGAACAGGCTTTCCAATTTATAATTTTGATTTATTTTCCCATTTAATAACCCATAATCAGATCTTGGTAACTAACTATTTGCAACTTGACAATTTAAAACAGATTTTTCAAATACTTAAATATTATTTACTGGATGAAAATGGTCAAATTTATAATCCCTATTCATGCAGTAACATCATTTTGAATCCATTCCATTTGAATTGGTATTTTCTCCATTACAATTATTGTGAAGAGACATCTACAATCGTTAGTCTTGGGCAGTTTCTTTGTGAAAATGTATGTATAGCCAAAAAAGGACCGCATTTAAAATCGGGTCAAGTTCT